TTGAAGAAGGGTTGCATTTATTAAACACGTATGCAGATAGCTATAATATCCAACTTCTCTTTTATTGCCGATTCTATTCGGGACAGCCCGAGTCGTGCTCTATCAAAAGAGAATTTCTATTCAATGCAAAATTGAAATGAAGTAGGATAATTTTATGATAATTCCCTATCAACGACATATCTAAAAAATAGATATCTAGGTAACAATTTATGTTCTGGGGTTTACATATACTCATATGTTTTGTTATAATTGAAATTGAGAAGGATTTTTTGATTGAAAAAATCAATACTGATTAGTTCTGTCTCAATTTGTATTTTCTTATGTCATTAGGAAAACACAATTTTGAGATTCAAATCCCAGAATCATTCATGAATTCGAAGTAAGCAGTCAATAGTTAATGGTTCAAATTTGTCGGCTAAAAATACACAAATGTTTTTAGCATTGTGTATTTTCAGATACTATACAATCAATCGAAGGGATGGATCAAATCCAATCAAAAAATCAAAAAAAGGTCTTTCTTTTAGGAAAAGGATTAAGGAAAACAGGAGTCAAAATGCAAGTACAATAAAAATTCAGGAATCCAGGAAAATTTTCATCTATTTTGTATCATTTTGGCGGCATGGCCGAGTGGTAAGGCGGGGGACTGCAAATCCTTTTTCCCCAGTTCAAATCCGGGTGTCGCCTGCTCAACATCAACAAAAAACTCGAAATCTCTTCTGTTCTGCTGATATAACTCGCGGAATTCTTCCCCGGTATAAGCATAGGAAACAGACCATTGATACTTTGTTTGATTCTAAGCATGTAGTCTCGAGGTTTTCTAAAAGAAAAGATTGTGAATCCTCGTTCGTATCTAGTATTCATCTAATCTACTGGTAGAGGGGCTATCAAGACTTTTCGATTCCCTTCTATTACTAAGGGAGTAATGACTAGATCTTGAATCAGATTGTAGCCCCTGATAGGAAATTCAATTAATAGTTTTGAAAGGGGCGGAAGTTGCTTTATATACGACAGACTCGTGAGAATCTCTGGGTATTCAGGTATCCAATCAATATTAGATTGGATGAATAATTGACTTTGATAGATATAGAAAAGGGGGCAAAAAGAAAGAATTTCTTTTCGGCAATCCCTAGTCAAGCCCCCTCTTTCACAACGATAATCGGGGAGGGGGGGTACGGATTAGATCAAATGAGGAGATAGAGGTCTATAATAGATAGTGATTTCTCTTTTTTAGAGATGTCTCCCCCTTCTGTTTTGACTTAGAAGGTCAACAAAACAAAAAAAGAATAGGCCTTATTATTTATTCTTATTCCTACATGTTCCCATTCCCTTGGGATGTTACTACGTATTTTGCTTGTGTTTAATCTTTCCCGATTCAAAATCATAATCGATTTATTGGAATCGATTTATTGGATTGGTTTCTCAATAGTGTTTGGTCAGAATCCCTTTTTGACTCTGCGCCATTGATTCCACTATTATTAGTGAGGAATAATGGAATAATTCTTTCGTATTTATAGAGATAGGGGACATAATTCACATGGATATAGTAAGTCTCGCTTGGGCTGCTTTAATGGTAGTCTTTACATTTTCCCTTTCACTCGTAGTGTGGGGAAGAAGTGGGCTCTAGAAGTACTACCGATTGATTGAGTTCAGGAATCAAACCGTATCAATTGTTTTATAGCTCGTTCTGCAACGCATTTTGAACTATTTAAAATTAAAAATCTCTGAATTTCGAATCCCATTGGACTCCAATGAAGTAATCTATGATATGAATCATACTCTTTCAATCAAAGAGATATTTCAGCGATTCCCGTGTTTGTATTTCGAAAAGAACGGTATTCAGGTAATTGGAAATTGATTCCAACCTAAAATTCTTCCGAAATTTTCTATTTCAATCAATGGGAATGGACTCCTACTATCTTTATAGATGCATACTGAGGAAGACCGGACGGACCTTTTTTTTTTTTATTTCTTTCCCTCTTTACTGTTCAAAGAGGAAGTCGTTTTGTTAAGTGTATACACACTTTCTATGAGAAATGATATAGAGATAGTGGTTGTCTAACGAGAGACTATGCAATAATAAGATCTTGCCTCGGACGAGTCACATATTGGGTAGTTTGGTTTCTAATTTGAGAAAGGCTATTTATGCTTTATCGACTTATTTCATATCATGGTTCGGGCGTTAAAAATAAGTAAGGTTTCCTCTTCCTTATTAGGAAAAGGAAAGGAATTAGAATTCCTAAGATAAGAATTATTTCAGATTAATCAGAACAAATAGATGTAGCAAATTGGGTGTTATGTCAATTCCATATATTATATGGAATTAATATACACATATATGAAGAGAATATTGTAGATTGATCTATAGAAACTTAAGCCTTTATCTTTATTTTAGATTACAACTTTCTAGACTAAGAGATAGATAGTATGGTAGAAAGATTCATCTATTTCTTTCTACCGTACTATCTATCTCTTAGAATACTGCCGATTCTAATTTCTAATTATAGTTCGCTCAGTTCATTTAAGTTAAGACGTGAAATTGGAATCCTTTTCATTTGACTTCGTCAATTTTTGATAAGAACTCAGAAGGAAAGTTTCATTCAAATTCATTTGAAAATTCAAATGAATTAATCATTTTGACTGACTGTTTTTACGTAAATGATAAGTAGAAAAGCAGTAGGAACTAGAATGAATAGTGCAGTAGCAATAAATGCAAGAATATTTACTTCCATAATCTTATCGGTTTTTTTACTTCGCAATAATTCGGGATTTAATCCCCTAGAGATGATAAATCTTTCGTCTGTAAATTCAATGAATGAATTACCTCTCGATGATCTTGAATCGGATCAATATCATGAATAACAATATCTGATCTATCAAATCAACCCGCCGTCGCGACTTGAATAGTATAACATACTAAGTTCTTTTATCCATACCGAATCACAATTTTGATTCCTGGCCCAATCAATCCAAAATTCCTTTATTTATCAGCCGTTTATTTGTTTTTTTCTATAACCCGCCTTGCGTCTTCCTTGGACAATCATCTGATGAAGGATCATCAGATTGCCTTTTTGCGTCGATTAATTGCATAGTTACAAACCTAAACAATAAAAGTGAAATGGAAAAAATAGGAAAGAAAAAAGAAATAAAGACTCCTTTTTGCTTTGGGAATGCCCCCGACACCCTTTACTAGACTAGTTCATAGAAAGGGAAAAATGAATTGATGGATTTATTGGATATTGGATCCGTCGGGACTGGCGGGGCTCGAACCCGCAGCTTCCGCCTTGACAGGGCGGTGCTCTGACCAATTGAACTACAATCCCAGGGAAATAAAGGATCTAGCATAAAATTTGATTCTTTTTTATCTTCGTATGGGATATTTCTGAAGGACAAGGGGGGGGGTTATACCATCTCGTGGTAGATTGGCGAATTATTGGGCCGAGCTGGATTTGAACCAGCGTAGACATATTGCCAACGAATTTACAGTCCGTCCCCATTAACCGCTCGGGCATCGACCCAGGAAGAATCAATTTTAGGCTTATTGGTAATCCCCGATCACCTTCCTTTCGTAGTACCCTACCCCCAGGGGAATTCGAATCCCCGCTGCCTCCTTGAAAGAGAGATGTCCTAAACCACTAGACGATGGGGGCCGACTTGCCCAACTGCCTTCATACTATGATCATAGTATGATCAGTTTTTTGAAATTGTCAATATAATGGAATGATATGATTAGATCCGAGGGATCTTTCCGTTTTTCAGAATTCTATAGAATTTTTGGATTCGTCATTCATATTCATGAATCGTTCATTAGAATCGACATTCTCTATATAAATCTACTAAAACTAAAATAAATCTAGAAAGCGGGATCCAGAAGTTATCGAAAATTTTCTCTAAGACTTTAGTTCAAGGGGACAAGTAGAATCTCTTCATCACATGATTCGATGAAATATCTTGAAATTTCTTTTATGTCGAATTGGTACGTGTACATGTATGTTATGTATCAATCGAGTGAATTTTGCTTTGATAGGGATCATCGCAATAAAAAAAAAAAGAAATTAGGGCCGGTCTTGAAACAATTCATTTTACCCTAGACGTGCTAGGCAAATCCATTTGATTATTCAAAAATCAGCCACTAACCACTATGACTCTACTGCATATAATTATATATATATATATATATAATATGTATATATATAATATGTCCATATAGAGATTTTATCTACATAGTGACCCGTTCGGGAATTAAATCAAAGAAGCCCTTTTAACTCAGCGGTAGAGTAACGCCATGGTAAGGCGTAAGTCATCGGTTCAAATCCGATAAGGGGCTTTTCTTTTTTTCATAAAAGCCCAGTCATAGTATTCAGAAAATAGAGATGTTTTGTTTTTATTTGAAATACAAAAGGAACTAACCGGATAATACGTTATCATTATACTGAGTTAGTATAGAATAAGAAAATGGAACATTTGTTCGGTAAATTTTCATTATTATGAATAATCATAAGCCGCCTCTTGAATCACCAAAGATCCCTATTACCAACCAAATCCATTGGAAAGATTCGAAATCAACAAAAGAAAAAGTAAGTGGACCTGACCTATTTAATTATGACTATATCTGCTATTCTGATATTAAAATTCGATAGAGATGAAATTTGAATTAGAACAGTCGACCCACCTCCTTTTTTGAATTTCATTTCCTTGGACTTCGAAAGAATTTGTCGATATTTCCGATTCAATCTTCTTGTTCCTAGATTTTCTATGGGAATAAATTGTTACTCCCTTACTCTACAGAGAAACCTTTCTTCCAAGTCACAAGATAAGAGCCATTTCCACTATCTTTCTTTGATTCCAGATCAAGATGAATTTCTATCTATCTAAGTCTATTTAGATGTATAGCTATCAGATCACGGCTTCGCCGCGTCCGAAATTTTTGTTTCGACAGTGTAATGGAGAATGGATGCGAGAAAGAGACTTTCATTTCCAGTCTTCTATTTTTTTATTGAATT